ATCTGTTGATTCAAAAAGTGCGGCATGGGTAAATGTCACAAATGATGAATTGATTTCTTACTTATGTTACTCTATTTTTGTTAGTATCGTCTATAATAATAGATGAATCAAACATTTTCAATTGAATTTATCCTTTCAATTGGTTGGTATTTTTGCTTATCCTCGTATCTTTCAAAAATTGAAACTTAGGGAAGTGCTTTATAAACATATGTATAAAAAGAACATATTTCATTTAGCCTTTTCATGCCTACTATAACTAGTTATTTTGGTTTTCTACTAGCAGCTTTGACTATAACCTCAGCTCTATTTATCGGTCTGAGCAAGATACGACTTATTTGAAATTAATTAAATGAACAATTCATAAAAAAAATCTTTCTATGGAAGTTCATATATTCTACAGTTACTTACCGTATCAATTTCCAATTCTTGGTCATTGAGATTTATAGTCAATACAGATTAATATTTAAGGATAAATATTACCTCCCCTTTCCCCTTTCAAACAAATTGAAATGATTGAAGTTTTTCTATTTGGAATCGTCTTAGGTCTAATTCCTATTACTTTGGCCGGATTATTCGTAACTGCATATTTACAATACAGACGTGGTGATCAGTTGGACCTTTGATTAATTAACATCTCTTTTTTGATTGACCTCCTACTTCCTTTAATCCGCGGGAGGTCAAATTTAGATTGCTGTTCAATTATTTCAGTGTAATTTTCGACCTAACGCGATTAACAAGACCACAGAATCACGCTCTGTAGGATTTGAACCTACGACATCGGGTTTTGGAGACCCACGTTCTACCGAACTGAACTAAGAGCGCCTTATTATCATTATCACAATAAAGATTTTGTGACCCCAATTCATCTTGCATATATATCATAAAATTAAAGATTTATTATGTATGTCCAATTTATCTCAATTGATCCCTCGTTACTGCTCATAAGATAAGTAATAGGTAGGGATGACAGGATTTGAACCCGTGACATTTTGTACCCAAAACAAACGCGCTACCAAGCTGCGCTACATCCCTTTCAACTGGTCTACAGTGTCATTGTAAAGAATCCCTGTCTTGTTTTCCACATCTTTATTTCCTCCATTGATATACAAAAATTATCTTTTCATTTCTTCTTTTTGGTCTCATATATCATATAACAAACATATAATATATTAAAAGACTTATATTATATAAAGTATGAAATAAATATGAAACCTACCATAAAAAATTAATATTTTTTAGGAATTTCAGGCAGAAATATCTTTTTTGTACATTTTTATTTTAATTTTATTTTAATTAGGGACTCCGCGTACAAATACAGGCGGTCAGTCATTAACTACATATACACATCTGGTCATATATGTATTACCATTATGTATTACAAATTACAATAAAATTACAATAACGAATAAAGAAAGAGGAGTTTTTAAAATGCGAGATCTAAAAACATATCTCTCCGTGGCACCGGTAGTAAGTGCTTTATGGTTCGGGTCTTTGGCAGGTTTATTGATAGAGATCAATCGTTTTTTTCCGGATGCGTTGATATTCCCCTTTTTTTAATTTTAGTTATTGATATGAGAAGGGGGAAGAAGATTAGAGATACAATCAAATCTCTGTAACTAATCCCTATCCTTCCCTTCTTTTTTTCTTTGTTTTTTTTTTTTAGAATAACTTATTCTAAAAAAAAAAAAACAAAGAAAAAGCGGTTTCGCCCTCAGTGAAACTATGAACTCGGGCCCAGGCTCAAATTAATATTAATATAATAATAGAGTGGAAATGAAAATGTGATGGTTGGGGCAACAATATCATACAAGATACTTAACTGAAAATACTGTCCGGCAATTCTTAATTATAAATATAGTTAGAAATCATTATATTACTTATTATTACTATATTGATTGCAACGAAATCTTTCTTTTATAATTTGATTTCGAGTTACCTGCTTCTATTTTTTTTTTCCTTTATTCTTCCTTGCTTCGGATCGGAAAATTAAAGAATTGAGTGAATCAAAAACCAAAGGAGGTTCATGGCCAAGGGTAAGGATGTCCGAGTAACAGTTATTTTGGAATGTACCAGTTGTCTTCGAAATCGTGTTAATAAGGAATCAACGGGCATTTCCAGATATATTACTCAAAAGAATCGACACAATACGCCTGGTCGATTGGAATTGAGAAAATTCTGTCCCTGTTGTTACAAACATACGATTCATGGGGAGATAAAGAAATAGATCGAACCGACCGCTCGTGTGTCAGTCTTCCAAGGAAGATGAAAAATTACATATTATATATAACATATATTTATTTAAATATAAACAAACCCAATCCTATTTCTTAATTCTACATCATGTTTGATCCGATCGAAATAGGATTGGGATTTTCAGGATAAGGAATAAACAAACCATGGATAAATCCAAGCGAATCCTTCTTAAATCCAAGCGATCTTTTCGTAGGCGTTTGCCTCCGATCCAATCGGGGGATCGAATTGATTATAGAAACATGAGTTTAATTAGTCGATTTATTAGCGAACAAGGAAAAATATTATCTAGACGGGTAAATAGGTTGACCTTAAAACAACAACGATTAATTACTATTGCTATAAAACAAGCTCGTATTTTATCTCCGTTACCTTTTCTTAATAATGAGAAACAATTTGAAAGAAGCGAGTCAACTCGTAAGAAAAAAAAAAAAATTGGAGAAGAATAAATATTTTTTATTGAATGTGTTTCTTCATTTTGATGACTTTATCATATTTTATCATACTAATTTCTACTCTACCTTCCCAGAGTTCATTCTCCAGGGAACTCCATTTAAACTATTCCAACGGATTCCTTCCAATCTCTTTATTTTATGATCTCATTGGAAATCATATAAAGACAACTCTTATTTAATATAGCTATTTGTGCAAGTATTTTACGATTAAGAAGCAACTGTCTCTTGTACAGATTGTGTATAAATTTGCTATAACTAAAGTATACTTTATTCTCGCGAATTACTGCATTTATCCGAGTGATCCACAAACGACGAAAATCTCTCTTTTGTCTACCTCTATCCCGATGAGCCGAAACCAAGGCTCTTATTTTCTGTTGAGTAATAGTACGAGTAAGTCTTGAATGAGCCCCTCGAAAGGTTGATGCAAATAAACGAATTTTTGTTCTACGTCTTCGAGCTATATACCCTCGTTTAATTCTGGTCATTGAATAAATGAAACTTTGATGAATAACTAATCGATTTCCTTTCTTTCAGTTATTCTCTTCCCGTGTCCTAGTCTATTAATAACAAAACGGATTCTTCCAATGTATAAAATAAAAATTCCAATGGCTTTTGCTATTATAACCTTCCCGACCACGATTTTTTCTTTTTTTCTAGGCATTTCACCTATAAAAAAAAAATTGTATTGATACTAGGTATTAAAAACACATAGTAAATAAAAAAGTAATAAATATAAATGGATATAGTGGGTTCCATCGTTTCTATGGTTACTTCTTAAACGGTGAGGTCTTCTCTATACACCGGAGCCCTTCTTTCTTTCATTTAATCAATGTTATTGTTAACTTGTACAGTTCACACTCTTTGGCTCTACCCATAATTATCCAGTACTAGGTCTTTCACAACGAGATCGACTTATACAGTAACGGTATTTAATTATGAAGATTGGCTGGGTAGCTGACCCTGTTAGTCCGTTCTTGCAAGAGTAAGGCATAATTTTTCTGCTTTTTTAAATAGGATTTCCCCTGCTTAATGGATACCATTTGCTATCAATGGAGAATTCTTTCTCATCTTAAATTAAAAATTTTTAAATTGAGGTGATTGGATTTGCACCAACGGAAACCATACATTTGATACCATAATAGAAGGATAGATCTTTTTATTTTTAGATATTGAATGGAGTTCTTCCATTCTATCCTATTCACTGGTACTGATCGTTGATACTGGATCAATTGTTTTCTTTCTTTTGTCCTAGCCCATGATCTGAACGAGTCGCACATACACCCTAGTACATGTTCCTCGTCGTTGAGGACATCCCCCAAGAGCGGGGGATTTCGTGACATTTCTGATTGGCTGTCTTGTGTTTCTAATAAGTTGTTTAATAGTTGGCATGTTGAATCATATACATAATGGGCTGGTTTAGATCGATCTTAACCGGATGATTATGAATTATTTTATTTCTATATTAATAGATTAATGAGATTAATTAATAGAATATTAAATAATAGAATATTAAATCCGGTAAGAAGATAAAATCTCAAATAACGAATTCGTGTGAAATCCTTGTTATTTTTTCTTTTTTATTCAGTCGCTACAAGATCAACAATTCCATGAGCTTGGGCTTCTATTGCTGACATAAAAACATCTCTTTCCATGTCTTCGGATACAACCCATAAGGGTTTGCCTGTCCTTTGTACATAAACCCTTGTGAGGGTTTCGCGCAGCTTCAGTAGTTCTTCCGCTTCCAAGATAAATTCTCCCGTCTGTGCCTCATAAAAAGAGGCAGCAGGTTGATGGATCATTACCCTGATGATATAACATAATAAATGTTTATTCTATCTCGCATAATGAAAGGTGAAGAGATAAAGAATAATAATAAAAAAAGATATAATTGAACAACCGTACAGGCATCTTCTTTTGCGCATTGCATACGGCTCTATAATGGAATTCACTTTTTTTTTACCTTACTTACACTTACATGGAAAAATTTTTAAATAAATAAATTAAATATTAAATATAGGGTCTATCAGACTCAGGTTGGTAAATGATCCAATAACCACCCTTCTTTTTTTTTGAGTAGTTCAAAAATACTATGATGGCTCCGTTGCTTTATATATTTATTTCGTTTGTTATTTAGCAATCCCAGAGTTTCTTTTTTTTTTTTTCAAATAAAAAAAAGATTTTTTTTTATTTTCATATTCTTTCATAACATAAATATTGTTAAGATTAAGAGCTCCCGGTGTGAAAACAAAAAAGTTTGTGACGCTGAAATAGGACTCCCGATAGATCGTATAAAAT